ATTACAGGAACAAATGTAGTTGAATGAGACAGCAGGCGGGTTACACGTTCCACTGTGCCGAGATATGAGGTGCAGGTGGTGATGATCACCCCGGGGTATGCGCTAGCGCCCTTGACAGGCACTCCAGGACCCGCCAACGCTCGTGAAAACCCGGGCCGCCGGTCGGTCCTCCATTCATCCGACCGGAGGTGTGGATAACGAGGCCACCTTCACAACCTTCTCCCTTCTGTCCCTATGTTATAGTAAGGTAGGGCGGTTCGCTTGAGTTGCTCAACCGCCCCATGACGCGCTACGGAATCTCCACCGTGCCGAGGGACCAAGCAGGGCATAGCTAGCGGCATAGGAGCCGACTCGGCGTCAGCGGCTTCGTGCCGCACTGGAGTGATCCAATATGTGGTTCCGCACGTTCCACCACTTCTCCGTTCATTTCCAATACTGATCGTGAAACACCATGAGCAGCAGGATGTTGAGGTCCGGAATTCGAAGTGAAATTTTTGATTTCCCCGTTCCTAGTCGTCATGGCAAAGAAAGGCATAACAAAGAAAGATATTATTCCCTGAGAGCTTGCCCATTACCACCAGTACCACAAATACATCTCCTTCGCCCGCGCGAGAGACTTCTATGCCACGCACACCGCTATTTTTGGTTTCGTTCCCAATCAAAAATTCGGACAGCCAATTCGATGTCTAGTCTTTGAGTCTTTAATGACTCGGAGTTTTGTCTCATCTCCGCCAAACATTGAATGAGCTTTAACCGCTTTTCTGTAGAAGCTGTTTCGAGTTTCATTTTATCAAAACAAAGGTCTTCTATAACGTTAGAGCGGGGTTTCCGCCCTTTGATTATATAGAAAACGCTTTGAATATGATCTTTTAACCACGAAGGACTCGGGGCTTCCGGTCCCATGACCTCGGTTGGTGGAGTTGTTGCTTCGTGCCCCCCCTGGTTTTGGTCGAGACCACTTGTGAGGAGGTGGGTTCCGGAAGAGTCAGCTTCGTGGGCCGAAGAAGAAGAAGAATGCCCTACGCATTCCGCTATTTCCACGCAATGAAAAGCCAAAATAAAGAAAAAAATGGGCCAAACCGTAAGTATGAAATGAATAAGGAAGGAGAATTCACATTTTTCCGCAAATCCCTCCTCATTTTAAAAAGAATCAAAGGAATTACAATTGTGAGGAATAGACATTCGAGAACTTTCTCAATCATTTTGTTTGCTTCATTCTTTGACTTCTCTGCTCCCCCCAAAAATGAAGAAAGACTTGTAAGAAATAGCCGGTTGGGTTTACCAACCAAGAAAGACATGGGAAAAGAAAGATGCACAAAGGAAACTGGAAAGCATTTATCGGGAGCAATATCAACTACCCGCTCTAATAGAATTTTAGAAAGACCTAGCGAAGAGACTTTACTGAATGACTTGATCGATCGTACTGTACTAGATAGACCATAATCCTTTCATACGCAATTTTTGATCCAATCTCGCACTTGGTCTGATCCTCTTTCTTGATGTTCCCTCACAGACCCATTATGTAACCTGATCTTATTACGACGTATCTTTCTTGTTCTTGATTGAATACATCATTGATTGAAACAATCATGCAAGAGGTCTGCTACGTCAATTGCGTGCGTAACGAGTTGGACAGAGAGAACGGCACCATGTGAGATTCTCATCCCGACTCCTTCGATTAATGGTCTTGATGTCAGCCCTCTTCCTATAGATCTGGGATGGAGGGAGGCCAGATAGAGCTTTTTGATATCCCTTTTGATTTGATTAGGCTACTCATGACTTATGCCCAAGAATAATTCCTTATATATATATGTATGTATATATATCGTAGATCGAGTTGTGCACTCTATCTTCGGTAGTTCAGGGGGCGGGTTCACAATTGACGTGTAAGTCATTCTACCTCCACCGACAGAGAGCAAAGATAAGGCGGAATGGAGACCATCGGTAGCCGCGCCGGCTCAAAAAGAAAGATTCTTACTCCGAGAAGACTTACCCAAAAGAGCCAAAGCGTTCAGGTCAGCAACTCTCTTCCAGCCAATAGCTTAAACACTTTAACCTCTCTTCTTACCGCAGTTATAAATTAACCAAGACTTCTCTACTTATCTATCGTAGATTCCACTGTCCCCACTCTGAGAAAGCAACCAATCTACAGAACACAGCTTTGAAGCCTTAACCACAGAAAGCTAACTCACGGGTCAAAGACTAACGTCAATTAAACTACCTTTCCCCGGAGAATCCTCATAGCATAGTAAGTAGAACTACCTCTCCCGTGGTAAGGCAACGGGTTTTGGTCCCTCGGAGGTTCGAATCCTTCTGTCCCAGAGCATACTTATTCTATATATCAAAATAAAGAAAGTCTCATCCCTTGCGTATTAATAAATAAATGAAAGTAGATTTCCATTCTTATTCTATTTCTAGTTACCGCTCTGTGGGAACAGACTCTTTGCGATTCGTAGCATCTGAGATGAGAAGGTAGACCTTGGTCCTCTTATTCAAAAGGAATTGAGAGACATATTCTATTTTTCCGGGCTTTATAACTCCTCAATCATTGTAGTGGGAATACCCGTTATGAGTAGTAAGGACTTTTTCCGTGGCCGTAATTGGGTTTTTGACACAGTTATAGTTGTTGCCAGAAGGTGCTATGCTATTACTAAAGCGGGGCACCGGAGGTAAGACTGACCCCCGGAGCTCTTGCCCGAACATGTACTTCACTGAACAAACTTTTCGAAGTCGGCTACGATAACGAGCGATTCTTGGAAACTCCCTAGGTCTGCATCCAGCCGTGCCGAGGCTATAGTATGAAAGTAAGTACCATCTCGTCATGACGGAGCCACGGGCGGTCGACCGAATTGGTTGTTTGCTCAAAGTTTATTACGTTACGTGTTCGGTTTCGGGATTGCCCTTGGAAGCAAGGGGCGTTGGGGGCTTTAAGCTCGGTGTTTCTTCAGGCATTCTACTACATTATTAATTACTTACTACCGATGCCAGTAGAGATTCCTATTACATTTCCCAACCTAAAACACCCATCGAAGAACCTTTCTTTCAGAAACTACTCAAGCGGAGAGACTGGAAAACCCACCCGTACTACACCCCGCACATTAGGTAGTAATGCGGAAAATTCTCAAACCCTATGAATGCGGCGACTTTTAAAAACCTCTTCCCGATTACTGATTACTATTTGGAACAAGCACTTATGCGGCGACTTTGCAAAATCTATCCATCTCTCGAATACCCTTATATCTGTATCGAGAAAGCTATGAAGATAGAGCGGCCAACAAAAAAGCTTCGTTAAATCACCGCAGGCGAAAGGAAGGCCTAGGCCCTTATACATGTAATAACAGAATCTGGTTACTATAGCGGAGGTGCCATAGGCGGAACTATGGTCTGGTATCCGAGCAGCCATTTGAAGATGTAGATAACACGCCGGGGGGAAGGCGTTCCATCAGGGGAGAACTAGACCAATTCATGGGTAGATAGCCTGTTGGAGAATGCGATTGTCAGAGAGTGGAGGTGAAATAGCCCAATTCCTAGAGCATGGCTACCCATATTTGACTTATAAGTCATAGCATGTCGGGGGGAATATACTAATTTGTAGAGTGAGTAACTCACTCTTGCTTATTCGGATGCGTGTGTCCCCAAATAAAGCCTTACTAAGATAATCATATAGGCTTGGAGAATAGTAGCACCTGTCAGAAAGTGGGGAAATCGTGAGACCTAGAATTCCAAGACAAGTTCTAAAAATAGATCGAATTCCACCGAGCTGTTGTAATGATAAGATCTCTTCGCAATTCACCGAGAGCCCCCCTCTAAAACTCATTCATGGCATGGGACGCCTGACCCCAATCCCGCTTTTACTTACTACTCATGTGTCCCGGTGGTCGGAGAACGGACCACTTTTGCTTATAAAGATGAATCAAGCGAGAATGTGCTCCAGCGTGGTGAAAAGGATCAATTCAGAGAATGAATAAGCCCTTTCTTATGGATAGCACACAGGAAAATGCGATTGTAACAAAATGCGGAGGTGAACCATATGAATTCATTCCATGAATAACCTGCCGGGGGTCGCAAAATGGAATGCGCAAAAGAGTGGTTCTGAAAGAACGGCGGCCGCCGAAGTAAAATGTGTTGAAATCATCCGGCTAATCATGTCATGAGGGATCTTTAGGAAGAGAGCGTTCTTCTCATATCACACACATCGCGAAAGGGACACATTCTTTCATAATGGCGGAGCGAGTGTCAACGAGGAATCCGAATACGGGTGTGCGTTCCAGTACTGGGTAAACCTGACGGGTAAATGCCTACCGGATCGCAGATATAGCATTGTGCTCAGGCTATTCCACCTACGTGTAAAGCCCTTTGGTTTCATTTGCTTCGGCTTTTGAAAGAATTTTATTTCCCCTAGCGGTCAAATCGGTCTTTCGTATTTCATGTAGTGTAGTCAGGGGCTGCTGTGTCCGTTGTTCTTGTCCTATGAAGGTGGGTTGGTTTCTCTATTCGACTAGGAAGCTCTACTTTTGAATAGGCTTTTCTATGCTTGCTAATTCTTGGCCTAGGTACACTTTTTTTGAATAGGGTCCTTGTATAGGTGTTATGGTGGATTCTCTGGTTGTCGCATGAAGGTACAAAGCATTGCGAAGGTCCCGGATCTTTCTGTATGTAAGTGCTTGTCTTGAGGAGAAGATTGAGTGATTGGCTTTTCGAATCATCTCAAAAAGGTTCCTCCCGCTGTTGAATCGTATTTGATAGATTGATAAATATCCAAACCCTTATGAAAGGATCTCGTTCAGGACTTTCTCGCTTGCCCTGTCGATTGCTTTTTTGACGTCTTTATACGCTAAAGTTAAGGATACCCACCAGAAAGACTAATCCAATCCACAATGATGTACCGGAAAATACAACATTTTTGTTACCCGACCAACCCTCAGGAGAAGCAAATACAACAGGTACACTAATCAGTAAAATTAATGAAGTAGCAATTAATGCAAAAACAGCCAATTGGA